TTCTTTCTTTTTTTTTTTTTCTAATTAGAATAAGTTAGAAAAAAAAAAAAGAAAGAAGAAAGGTGTATTTGGTCTCAGTGAAACTCAGAATTTTTCCCAGGTTTCAATGGAATTGAATTATTAATTCAATTCCATTGCTATTAATAATAGAGTGAGACCAGAAATGGAATTGGAATGCTAGGGCAGGGGCAATAATATCATACAAGATACTTAAATGAAAAATGAAATACTGTACTGCGATTCGAAATATAGTTCGAAATCATTGTATTACTGAATTATTACTGTACTATATAAAATGAATTGGAACAAAATCTTTCATAATTTGATTTTGAATTATCAACTTATACTTTTTTTCGTTCCTTTTTTATTCTTCGCTTCGAATCTGAAAATCGAAGAGTTAAGTGAATCAAAAAACCAAAGGAGGTTCATGGCCAAGGGTAAAGATATCCGAATAACTGTTATTTTGGAATGTACCAGTTGTGATCAAAAGAGTGTTAATAAGGAATCAACGGGTATTTCTAGATATATTACTCAAAAGAATCGACACAATACGCCTAGTCGATTGGAATTGAGAAAATTCTGTCCCTTTTGTTGCAAACATATGATTCATGCAGAGATAAAGAAATAGAGAAAATGGATCGCTTGTGTGTCACCCTTAACAAGGTAGATGAAAAATGATTTCAGATAGAAGATATATTCTAAAAATTATATATTAAATTATATATTAAATTATATATTATATATCTGTAAATTATATATCTGTAAATTATATATATAACATATAAATTCTATATATAACATTATAGAACATGAAATGAAATTATATACATATAACATTCTATAGCATATATTTCATTATATAACAAACATATATTAAAAAAAAAATAAGAATATAAATAAAACAAATCCTTTTTTATACGAAATAGGATTTTGGTATAGGAATAAACAAACCATGGATAAATCTAAGCGACTCTTTCTTAAATCCAAGCAATCTTTTCGTAGGAGTTTGTCCCCGATCCAATCGGGGGATCGAATTGATTATAAAAACATGAGTTTACTTTATCGATTTATTAGTCAACAAGGAAAAATATTATCTAGACGCGTGAATAGATTGACCTTAAAACAACAACGATTAATTACGATTGCTATAAAACAAGCTCGTATTTTATCTTCGTTACCCTTTGTTAATTCGTTACCTTTTGTTAATAATGAAAAAAAAAAATTTAAAAAAAGCGAGTCGACCACTAGAACTACTACTGTTTTTAAAAAAAAAAATTTTAAAAAAAAGCGAGTCGACCACTAGAACTACTACTGTTTTTTTTTTAAAAAAAAAAAAATAGAGTTACTCTTCAATTGAATTCAATTTTGAATCGAAACTCATTTTAAATGTGGATTGATATTTTGTTCGAAAACTACGACAATCCAATTGGGGTTGTTGCGTTGTAAGAAAAAAGATAATAGGTGAAGAAGAATAAATTTTTTTTTGAACGTGGTTGTTTATTTATTTTGATGACTTTGTCATATGAATCATATTTTATTATACAAATCTCTTCTATTCGACCACCTTCCCGGAGTTCAGTCTCCGGGGAATCCTTATTTTTTTATGATCTCGTTGGCAATCATAAAAAGACAATTCCCTTTTAATATAGCTATTTGTGCAACTATTTTACGATTAAGAAGCAATTGCCTCTTGGACATATTATACATTAATTTACTATAAATATAGTATATTTTTGGTTTATTCTGGCCAATTATTGCATTTATTCGACTGATCCACAAACTGCGAAAATCCCTTTTTTTCCTATCTCTATCCCGATGAGCCGAAACCAAAGCTTTTATTTTCTGTTGTGAAATAGTTCGAGTAAGTTTTGAATGAGCTCCTCGAAAACTTGATGTAAATAAACGAATTTTTGTCCTCCGTTTTCGGGCGATATATCCTCGTTTAATTCTGGTCATTGAATAAATGAGACTTTGATGAATAACTATTTGATTTTTTTCTTTCAGTTATTCTTTTATCCTTCCTAGTCTAGTAATAACAAAAATGGATTATTCCAATGTATAAAATAAAAATTCCAATGGCTTTTGCTACTATAACCTTCCCAACCACGATTTTTTTTCTTTTTTTCTAAGCATTTAACCTCGAAATAATAAATTGTATTGATACTAGGTATTTAAAAAAATATAGTAAATTAAATAGAAAAAGAAATGGCGGGTTCCATCGTTTCTATGATTACTTTTTAAACGGTGAGGTCCTCTCTATACACCGGAGCCCCTTCCTTCATTGAATCTTGATTTAATCAATGTTATTGTTAACTTGTACAGTTCACACTCATGGGCTCTACCCATGAAATATCTAGTAATAGGTCTTTCACAACGAAATCTAGCTATACAGTAACGGTATTTAAGTATGAAGATTAGCTGGGTAGTTGACCCTCTTAGTCCGTTCTTGCAAAATTTAGGGCATAATTTTCGTTTATTTGAAATAGGATTTTTCCCGCTTAATGGATAACCATTTGTTACCAATGGGAAAGTCTTTTTCATCTTAAATTGCAAATTAAGGTGATTCGGTTTGCACCAATCGAAACCATAAATTTTATACACAATAGAATTATATATAGAATTATATAATTCTTACTAATAGAATAGATTTTTGTTTAAGTTAAGATAAAGATAGTGTGTGTGAATGGAAGAATTCCATTCAAACTATCTTAAACAATCACCGATACTGGAAAAATTTCTTTTTTTTTAGTCTATGATCTAAACGAGTCGCACATACACCCTAGTACATGTTCCTCGGCGCTGAGGGCATCCCCGAAGAGCGGGAGATTTTGTGACATTTCGGATTGGCTGTCTTGTGTTTCTAATAAGTTGTTTTATAGTTGGCATGGTGAGTCATATATATAATGAGCTGGTTTAGATCAATCATAACCCGATGGTTATGAATTATTTAGATTCTATTAAATATGGTTGGTAAAAAGATCCATATAATATACAAAGGGCCAGATATTTGATATCTTTCTCTTTGAATGAGATCTCAATTCCAGTGATGGTTTCATTAGATATCTTACAACTAGAATCCCTTTTTTTTCGGATCCAGTTCCTCCACCACCGCGAACCCTAGTTAGATTCAGGCATGATACACTTTTTATTGCGAGAAGCCGATTAATATCTTTCGGATCCAGGAAAGATCTCTCAGAGATCTTTTTTCCTTTTAGAAGATATATGGGGCAGATATCGGACGATTGATATTGGAAGAATCTTGGGGGTTTTCCAATCTATCATTGCTAGGTCCAATTAGATTCACAGGGGAGGAGCCTGTGAAATAGAGATTTTTTCTTTCGATTGTTAATACGAAATAATATTATATTAATAGGATTAGGATTCGTACAACAAAGAATATTACATTCTTGATCGTGAAATATGGATTGCTTGTCGAACCCAGTGAAAATCGAACCTCAAATCGTGTATTTATGAGGAATCCCTTCGGCTCATTTTTTATTCACAAAGATTCCGCTACCATATCAACAATTCCGTGGGCTTGGGCTTCTTCTGCTGACATAAAAAGATCCCTATCCATGTCTTTGGATATCTGCCATGAAGGTTTGCCTGTTCTTTGTGCATAAATCTTTGTCAAAGTATTGCGCATTTTCAGTAATTCATTTGCTTCCAGCATACATTCTGCAGTTTGTCCGTCATAAAAAGAACTAGCAGGTTGATGGATCATTACCCTGAGACTATAGCTGATAATAGAATAATAGAATATAAACATGATAAGGGTTTCTACCAATTTTGGATCGTAGGGGATATAAATAAGAAAAAACCTATAAAGATTTAATATAAAGATTTAATATAAAGATTTAAAGAGTAAATTAAAAGCCGTACAGGCAAGCATCCTTTTTTTTTATATAGCATTTTTTTTTTTATAGCATACGGCTTTACGATGAATATGAGATTGATTTTGACCTTCCCTTCCCTACCCTACCAAGAATATGAGATTGATTTTGACCTTCCATCGAAGAATATAGAAAATATCCCAGGTCTATCAGACCCAGATCAGTAAATAATCCAATAACCACCTTTCTTTTTTGTTTAAGAATATTTTTTAAAGACTATGATGATTCCGTTGCTCTCTAATTTTTTAACGACTATGATGATTCCGTTGCTCTCTAATTTCGTCTAGTCTGTTATTCAGCAATCCAAAAGTTTCTTATTTTTTTTTTTTCAAATAGTTAAAAAAAAAATATTGTTTTTTTTATATTCTTTCATAATATAAATATTGTTAAAAGTTTTCTGGTGTGAAAACAAAAAAAGATTGTGACACTAAAAGAGGCTCCAGATAGATCAGATAAAATTGTAAATACCCCTTTTTCATACTACTCCTTCGATATATAATCTAATGGTTTTGAAAATATTTTTGCATATCGAACTCGAAGTGCCATGCTTTTGTTACTTAATATTGGCGTAGGCATAGTCTTCTTCTTTTTTTTTTTTCTAGAAATAAGAATCATTTGCGCCAAGCGTGAGGGAATGCTAGACGTTTTGTAATTTCTCCTCCTACCAAAAGAAGAGATCCCATTGAAGCGGCTAATCCTACGCACACTGTCTGTACTTCTGCTTCTACAAATTGCATAGTATCAAAAATAGCCATTCCGGATATTACCTCTCCGCCCGGAGAATTTATAAACAGATATAAATCTTTGTTCTTGTCCTCTAGACTGAGATATACCATGAGACCAACAAGTTGATTGGATATTTCACTGTTTACCTCTTGACCTAAAAAAAGTAGTCTTTCTTGAAAAAGTCGGTTGTATAAGTCAATCCATGATGCATCATCATCTCCAGGAAGTAGAAATGGTACCTTTGGAACACCGATCGGCATAAAATGGAGAAAAGATGCGGTTGTCTATCTTACTTTGCTTTGGTGTGAGAACGTAAGGAGACAGAATAAGTTGATTTTGCTAAAAATCATTTGTCTTTCTGAGATAACATTTCTAAATCAT